AATAGATTACCTATTTTTTTTGTACCGCATATGCTATTTTGACATATGACCTATCTCAAACTGAAAAATAAAGTGTTTTTTTTTTCAAAAAATCATGAATTTCGGAGAATATTAACAATTTCATCGAAAACTTACAGCAGCTTGCCAAACAAAGGCTAAGAGAAAAAAGAATAGAGGTATAATAGGCATAATGTCTATGAGTGGATTGAAAAAAGCATAAGCCTCGGGCAATTTGACGAAGAAAAAACTACTCGAACTCAAATAAGGGATAGAATTAAGACAGATACAGATTAAACTAAAGATATTAAGCATAACAAAAATTTCGTTCTTGTAGATTAGATAATTTGATTTTGATTGGGTCATTTTTATAATATAAGGTAAAAATGAAAAAGGCAGGCCAAAAAATCCTTCTTTTTTGAACTCTCCCAAATCAAAAACCCTCTTTCAATTCTCAAACGAGAATACAAAGAATTTTACTTTCATACAATATCTTAATTGAATTCCATGTAATGATCAATTAATTTTTTATTCTATTTCTCCATGTATAGAAGCCTAGCAACAATATATTACATACTAGAATTGACGAATAACCAATATTAATATTATATTAGTATTTATTAATGTTGAATAGAAATATAAATGGGGCGTGGCCAAGCGGTAAGGCAACGGGTTTTGGTCCCGTTACTCGGAGGTTCGAATCCTTCCGTCCCAGACCCTCAGAATCAAGAATTTTTGGGTTAATTATTCATCATTCATATTATAGGCGATACTCCTACTATTCAGATAAATATGAAGTTCATATTAAAGTTAGTTCCTTGAAGGGTCTCTATTCTCTTCTCCAAAACCTAAAGTAAAAAAAAAAAAAAAAAAAAAATGGTGTAGCCTAATTCTACATTTGACTTGCAATATACTAAGTAAGGCATAAAGCTTTTCATTTTATACGGATTTTGATTTTGCTTTATTTCAGGTTCAAGTTCAAGCCAAGAACCTTTACGTCAATTCTATGGTAGATACGAAAAGATCAGACTTCCTATGATTATGATTTTTTAACTTCAATTTTTATGATATAAATCTTTGCTTTGTTACTCGAAAAAGTGTAATAAATTTATATATTATCGATAAACTTTCCAACCTTCATGGGTCATTGGAATAGTTTATTTTTATTTGATTAAAAATATATTTTATTCTGGAATTGGGAAAATTAATTTTAGAATTTTATATTATATATATTTATATATATTATGTATTGTATTTCATTATATTCATATGATATGGAGTTAAAAATGGAATCTTTGCTGAGTGAGCCCTTTACAGAAAGTAAGGAAAGGAAAATACTATATCTATATATAATATTATATATATTAAATATATAATATCTATTATAATATAATAGATATTAATAAAATGGATATAAAATAGAAAGCATATTGGCCGACCATATGATATATCATAATACATATTATATAAAAATATCCTAATACATATCAGTTGATCCAATGACTATTCATGATTTCATATTGAATCAATTCCATATCGGTTTTGAAATTAAATTAGAGAAATGTTATGGTAAAACTTCGTTTGAAACGATGTGGTAGAAAGCAACGTGCGACTTGAAGGACATGATTTACTGTGGATTTTGACATCCGCCATTTTCTATACGAATGAAGATGCTCTTGGCTCGACATAGTTTGTTCTGTTTTACTAGGAACCTAATTTGTGTTGGGTTCTAATCTAAAAAAAAGTACATGATGAAGCTCGAGCAGAAAGTATTGAGTCATTTACCGGGGGAAGAATCTAGGGTTAGTGACACTAAAAATCAATAAGTTGAACCAACTTTGTAAGTATATCCTCCATATATAAATTGAAAAGGGTTAAAATTCAAACAAGTTTAAAATAAAAAAAGTAAGTAAGATTTGTCGGAATTCGTAAAACTATTTCGATCATAAAGTGTATCACAAGGGAATCAATCTCTCATATTTCTTTCTATAGAAAGAAATATGAAAAAAGCAAAAGGTATGTTGCTATCTTTTTGAAAGGAGTAAGTATCGCCGAAGTAATGTCTAAACCCAATGATTTCACAAAACAAGGATAAAGGATTCCGGAACAAGAAAACACTATTTTCAATTGTCTCAACAATTGGATCAAAATAAAATGCGGAATAAAAATTGATTTGAGACGAGACAAACAAAAGAGGTTAGAGACGGCTCAATAAATATCTAAGGATTTCCTCAGAATTAACCAACTTGAGTTATGAGTACGAATGAGATCTCTTTTTTTAAGGAAATTTTTAAGGAAAGAGGAAGAAAAAACTACTTTAATCATAGTCTAATTCATTATTTATTCATTATTTGATATAATTATATAATTATATAGTATATAGTTGCTGTTATATACAGAAATTAGAATCATTTTTTCTCGAGCCGTATGAGGATAAAACCTCCTATACGTTTCTAGGGGGGGCATTGTTTATCTACATCTATCCCGATGAGCCATCTATCGAATCGTTGCAATTGATGTTCGATCCCGAAGAGAAGGAAGAGATCTTCGAAAGGTAGGTTTTTATGATCCGATAAAGAATCAAACCTATTCAAATGTTCCCGCTATTCTATATTTCCTTGAAAATGGCGCTCAACCCACAGTAACTGTTCATGATATTTTAAGGAAGGCGGAATTATTTAAAGAAGGAATATTGGATTAACTGTTAATTTAATTAAAAAATTAAAATTAAAGTCAAAAAATTTTTAATAAAAAAGAGAGGGTCCTAGCATCTATCTTTGTGTAATTATTTCTCCAGAATTTGTTTGTTCTTTTTTTTGCTCATTTATTATAATTTATTTTTTATTGTTGGAATTTACCGACAAAGACGGGGTCAATTTAGGTTATTGTACCTCTATTGATTGAATCAACTCGATATTTTTCTATACTCTGCCTTTATTTATTTTTGCATTAAAATTTCTTTTCTTACTTATATTGTGCCAATCCAACACAAGGCCTTAATTTGATTTATTAAGAATTTTTTTATCAGCATTCTATTCATATTGACAATGGCGTACCGAACAAATATAATTCGATCGTAGATAAATTAATAGATTTGTTTATTCCTGCCCCATATTGCTTTTTTCTTCGCTTTATCCTTAGTCAAAAGTTAAATGATGTGTTTACTTAATTTACTGTCATACAAGACGTATAAAAAAAATGGAATGGATCAAGTGTTTTTAATCCAATTCTACTTATATTTAGTGGATTGGTGTTTATAATTGATTAAAAAAATTTTACTTTAATTTGATTTGTTGCTAGTTCAATGTTTTTATTTTGGTGGAATCCTGTATTACAATATTGCAATCAATCCCATTTTTTTTTTATCGTGTCTGCAATTCGGGTTGCTAACTCAACGGTAGAGTACTCGGCTTTTAAGTGCGACTATGATCTTTTACACATTTGGATGAAGCAACGAATTCGTCCAGACTATTGGTAGAGTCTATATAAGACCACGACTGATCCTAAAAGGTAATGAAGGAAAAAACAGCATGTCGTAATAATTTTTATAAAAATAGAACTTTTAATTTATCCTTACTTAACTGTAATATATTTTATATATGTTATTTTTGGAAGGAGACAAAGGAAATTCATATTTACAGTTGGGTCTAGTGAATAAATGGATAGAGTCTTTTAGGCCTAATTTTGGTAAAACAAAAAGCAACGAGCTTATATTATTAAATATTAAATTGGAATAATGACCCGATCTAATTAGATGTTAAAAATGGATTAGTGCCAGTGCAGAAAAAGGGTTTTCTGCGAGTGAATAATTGATTCTTTTTATTTATTTTATGAAATAAATCCTAACTATTCTCTATTTAAAGGTTGGAAACGGATGTGTAGAAGAAACAGTATACTGATAAAGTAAAAAGTAAAGAGAATCAAAATTTTTCCAAAATCAAAAGAGCGATCGGGTTGCAAAAATAAAGGATTTTTTACTCTCTTGTAATTTTAACGAAGGAAAACCCATTGTATAGAAAAGGAGAGGAAAGAGATCCTGTTGATTGGATTCTAGGTCTCCGGGGTATAGGTTCTTACTATTCTTACTATATATACTGTAAGTATTATATCTACATAATTATAGACCCTGTTCGGACCATATTGCACTATGTATTATTTTATAACCCCAAAAATGCCTCTTGTCCTATGTCTCTGTTTCAAGTCAAAATTTAAATGGAAGAATTACAAGGGTATTTCAAAAAAGCTAGATCTCCGCAACAACACTTCCTATATCCGCTTCTCTTGCAGGAGTTTATTTACACACTTGCTTATGATGATGGTTTAAAAGGTTCAATTTCTTATGAACCCATAGAATTTATTGGTTATGACAATAAATCTAGTTTAGTACTTATAAAACGTTTAATTACTCGAATGTATCAACAGAATTTTTTGATTTATTCGGTTAATGATTCTAACCAAAATGGACTCCGTGGGCACATCAATTATTTTTATTCTCATTTTTTTTATTCCCAAATAGTATCAGAGGGTTTTTCAGTCATTGTGGAAATTCCATTCTCGCTGCGATTAGTATCTTCCCCCGAAGAAAAAGAAATACCAAAATCTCAGAATTTACGATCTATTCATTCAATATTTCCTTTTTTAGAGGATAAATTATCTCATTTAAATAATGTGTCAGATCTATTAATACCCCATCCTATCCATTTGGAAATTTTGGTTCAAATCCTTCAATACTGGATTCAAGATGTTCCTTCTTTACATTTATTGCGATTCTTTTTACATAAATATCATAATCTGAATAGTTTTATTCAGAATAATAAAACTATTTATGTTTTTTCAAAAGAAAATAAAAGACTATTTTGGTTCCTCTACAATTCTTATGTATCTGAATGTGAATTTTTATTGGTTTTTCTTCGTAAACAATCCTGTTATTTACGATCAACATCTTCTGTAGCCTTTCTTGAACGTTCACATTTCTATGGAAAAATGGAACATGTAGTGTGTTG